AGGGATCATGGAATCAATAGCAATAAGTCCCGTTTGAAGAGGCTCATACACGGAACGTCTCGAAATAATACCGGGAGCGGGAGATTCGATTAACCGAGATTCCGAAGCTGAAATTTCTCCTCGACCGTCAATAGGTTTAGCCAGGGCATTTATAACACGACCCAAATAAGCCTCACTTACTGGTATCTGAGCAATTCTTCCTGTTGCTTTTACCGAACTTCCCTCTTGTATCATCAAACCATCACCCATTAAAACAACACCAACATTTTTTGATTCCAAATTCAAAGCAATGCCTATAGTACCCTCTTCAAATTCTACTAATTCACCTGCCATTACTTCATCAAGACCATAAATACGAGCAATGCCATCGCCTACTTGAAGTACGGTACCCGTATTTACAATTTTTACTTCGGTGTTATATTGCTCAATACGTTCACGGATTATTTTACTAATTTCATCTGCACGAATGGTTACCATGAATATTTCTTAATTTGATTCTTTTTAGAAGAAAAAAAGATAATGCCTATACTCTATATTATAGTAGAACGACTAATCAGTTATTTTTTTCTTTCATCGCCCCAAACATACCAATATTAGCACCGATGGTACGTAAATGTAACTCGTTGTTTAAGCAATTATTCAGAGTTCCCAGAGCTCCCCGTAAGGCTTGTTGTAACACCCGCTGTTGGACTTGATGAATCGCCCTTTGTTGTTCAAACTGAATGGTTTCATTTTTGTAATTTTCTAATTGTTCCAAAGTTGTATAAATTGAATTAATTAAATTCAATTTTTCTCGTTCTATCTCAGAATAACCATTCACTCGAAACCGATCTGCTTCCGTTTCTACTTTCCTTAAGCGGGCCCGGGCTTTTTCCAGCTGTTCAACGGCTCCTTCCCGCAGTTCTTCTGAATTTCGAATAGTTCTCAAGATTCTCTGTTTTCGATTATCTAATAAATCACTTAATGAAAGTAGATTCTCTTTCCATTCATTTCAAAATGTCTATGATCTCTTCCCGAACCAAACATGAATCTTTCAATTCATTTGGCTCTCACACTCAATTCCTTATAGGAAATTTACCTATTTTTATTATGGAATGAGCCTATCCTCTTTTCTCTATTTCTAGTTCTAAAAATCTTGAAAATGATTACCAATACAAGACCAAAATATTTGGAGGACTCTTCTGACCAAACAAATAATTGTCAGCAAAGTTGTTTTTTTTTCTTCAAGTCCAAAGAATTCTGATTAATTTATACGTAGGTCATCGATTCCGCATTGTATAAAAGGAGGTGTTAACCAATTTTTCATCGTAAAGAGAATTCAAGCCATTTTATCGACATGAGTGTTCTATATCGAAAAAAATTGCATTTTTTGAAACCATTTCCGTATTAACATAGTGGTAGAAAGAGTACTACACTGCGTCTAAACTTCAAACTAGTTAGCTTTAACCATGGTAATGTTCCAAAATTCTTGGTTGATAGAGAATCAAAGTAGATTTACCAATGAATCACGAAATGCTATGGTTCTTAACTATTTTTTTCTTAATTTATTAAGAAGTCATTCGCGGGATCATGCACATTTTCCTAGTTATAACGAAAAAAGTGCAGTTGGTTGGATCCAATCTATTCTTTGAAATAAACAACTCGCACACACTCCCTTTCCAAAAAAAATCAATACACCTAGCACTACACTTAGATTTATTAGATTTGTTGCTAAAATATCGGTATCAAACCCGAAACTTCCGGCGGATGGCCAGTAACTCAAGCAAAGAAAAGAATCGGTTATATTTTTCATATGATCGCATCTCCTCTTATGGATAGACTAATTTTCTTTCTACGATTCCTATTTTTCGATTTTTTATTCGTTTTTTTTATATGATATTTAATTTAATAGTATTATATTTATTTATATTTATTTTTATATAATAATTTATTATATTAATTTTTTATTATATAAAAATAAATAATAGAATTTCCATTTCTTACTAATAATTAATATTAATTATTAGTAAGAATATTAATATAATTTAAAAAGAAGATTCTATAATTATAATATTAGAGAATATAGAATATATTTTTTAATAAATATATTCTATATTTTGAATTGGTTAGTCAATTGAAAGATTCCCCATAAGAATGATACTTATTAGAATTAGATACTAGTTCTTATGTCAATTGCAAAATTTCTAGTTGTTTTCAACACTTTCTAAAAACTTTCTAAATAAAAAAAAAGGGGGGAAGGTTCATTGGACTAAAAAAGGGAAGGAAGAAGGCGAATCAGTATGTTAATCCCTCACCCCATAAATCTGTCCTCCCCCCGTGTTCTTGTCCGAATGAAGAAAAAATTGTAGGAGTGAAATCTTAATATAATTTCAAAAAAAAAAAGCAAGAGCAGCAAAGAAAGTCCAAAGAATATGTATTTTTATTTTTCTATTTTTTAAAAAAGATTAAACAAAAGGATTCGCAAATAAAAGCGCTAATGCTACAACCAGCCCATAAATAGTTAAAGCTTCCATAAAAGCCAGACTAAGTAATAAAGTACCCCGTATTTTGTCCTCTGCTTCCGGTTGTCTCGCAATCCCTTCTACAGCTTGCCCTGCAGCTGTGCCTTGACCAATCCCAGGTCCAATAGAAGCAAGCCCGACGGCCAACCCAGCAGCAATAACAGAAGCAGCAGAAATAATTGGATTCATGATAAGTTTCTCCTATTCCAAATAAAATAAAGAAAAAAAAATAGTTAATAATATAATCAACCAAGAAATTATGAATTTCTTATTTCATTCTTCCTATTTATCTTTATCTAGTCGAAGTGTAATTCAAAAATTCAAACTGAATTACTTCGATTTTTCTTTTCGTTTCTACCCATGTAGTTTTTTGTAAATACATACCATTTTTGTTCTTATCTTAAATTTTCGAACCTTTATTTAAATTCTTCGTTCTTTCTTTTTCTTTATTTCCTTTTTTTAGTCATTCCATAATTCAATTCACAATTACAACAGATGAAAGAGATGAAAAGGAAGGGCTTTGTTTTTTGAATTCCATCTAAATTTAGAGTAGTCGCAGGACAAATTTAGATATATAGTCATATATAACTAGTGAATATCTAATATGACATATACATGTGTTTCTTCCATACCGTAAACCAATTAGTTGTGTCTTAGATTCAATCGGATTCAAGAATCATTCTTTGAAACCTCCAAAAAAGAAAGAGTTGTCTTATAGCGATTAGATTATATATACACCTAGTTCGACCCCCTCACCCTACCCTATTTTTTTTTTTACAATTCCCTGGTAATTTTTTAAATTTTATTATTATATTACACTAAATCATATACTTATTTTATTTATACCTTATCCTTATTGCATCTTTTTTTGGGGGGTTGTGGATAATCCTTTTGATTCTTATTTAAAATTTTCAAAATTTCTTTCTTTTTTTTTATTGATGTTCCTTAAGTAGATTATCGTGAGCCGCACATACTTTGTGAAGGGCTAAACTAAAAAAAAAGACTATTTCGATAACTAGTCAATGATGTCCTTCCATGGATTCACCTATATAAGCCGCAGCTAAAGTAGCAAAAATAAGAGCTTGAATACCGCTTGTAAATAATCCAAGGAACATAACAGGTATAGGAACTACTAAAGGTACTAACGAAACAAGAACAACAACTACTAATTCATCAGCTAATATATTTCCGAAAAGTCGAAAACTAAGCGATAAGGGTTTTGTGAAATCTTCTAAGATGTTAATCGGTAAAAGGATTGGAGTTGGTTGGATATATTTACCAAAATAAGCCAATCCTTTTTTTGAAATACCCGCATAGAAATATGCTACTGACGTAAGTAAAGCTAATGCAACAGTAGTATTTATATCATTTGTGGGTGCAGCTAATTCTCCATGAGGTAACTTTATAATTTTCCAAGGCAAAAGGGCCCCTGACCAATTCGAAACAAAAATAAATAGAAACAGAGTTCCAATAAATGGAACCCACGGACCATATTCTTCTCCAATCTGAGTTTTACTCACGTCTCGAATGAATTCAAGGACATATTCAAAGAAATTCTGACCGGAAGTAGGAATAGTTTGCGGATTTCGAACAACTAGAATGGTTGAAACTAATAAGATAGCAATTACAACCCAAGAGGTAATAAGTACTTGAGCATGCACTTGAAAATCCCCTATTTGCCAATAGAAATGTTGACCTACTTCCACAGCAGATATATCGTATAATCTGTTTAATGTGTTCATGGAACATAATAGAACATTCATATTGCCCTGCCCTCTAAAATAAAAAAATATAACTTGAAAGGGAATTATTTTGATTCAACCATTTCCTTTTTTACTTTCATTTTCTATTTTGAATACCTACTCATCACATAAGATTTCTGTTTGTTCTTTTTATCTTTTTTTTTTCTTTTTGCACAATTTTGTAATGGTATAATAACCGATTACATAAATCTATGAATCCCCCCCAAAAAAATCTAAAAATTTCTTTATCTTATTATTAATCAATAATTTTGTATATAGCTAGAACGACCCTCACAAATTGCAAATACCAATTTGTTAAGAATGAATCGGATTGAAGCTATAGCATCATCATTAGCTGGAATGGAAATATCTGCGAGATCTGGGTCACAATTTGTATCGATTAAACAAATCGTTGGAATTCCCAAAGTGATACATTCTCGAAGAGCCGTATATTCTTCTTGCTGATCAACGATTATTACAATATCGGGTAACCCCGTCATATATTTTATGCCGCCCAGATATGTTTCCAAATGAGATAATTGTCTCTTCAACATAGCGGCATCTCTTTTTGGAAGACAGTTGAGTTTCCCCGTCTTTTGCTCCGTTCTCAAGTCCCTGAACTTACGAAGTCTCGTTTCGGTAGTATACCAATTCGTTAACATACCACCGAGCCATTTTTTATTAACATAATGACATCGAGCTCTTATTGCAGCCCGTGTTACTGAATCGGCTGCTTTTTTTTTGGTACCAACAATTAAGAATTGTTTTCCTCTGCTTGCTGCATCAAAAACCAAATCACAAGCTTCTGATAAAAAACGAGCAGTTCGAGTAAGATTTGTAATATGAATACCTTTACGCTTTGCGGATATATAAGGTGCCATTCGAGGATTCCATTTCCTAGTATCATGGCCAAAATGAACTCCTGCTTCCATCATCTCTTCAAAAGTTATGTTCCAATATCTTTTTGTCATTTATCCCCACACTTTTTTTTAAAAAAAAAAAGATTGAAAAAAAAAAGAAACCAGGTATCCTGAAATAGAAATAAATAATTGTTCCGACGGAACCTTCTCTTTTATTCAAGATTGGCCATTAATACATAATCAGCCCATTCATTTTTTTCTATTTATTATGATTTTCTTATTTATTATACTTACTTTATTACCAAATCAAATGACTGCATTTAAAGGGATGAATCTAATCTGCTTTTAGGAAGAATTAAATCCTAGATTTCTAATGTATCACATAAATTCTTTGAAATGAAAAAAATCAAAGAATTTTTTTGTGATGGAACAAAAGATTTCTAATTTCTACTTCGAACAAATTCTTTTTTTTTTCCAAGGTAATCTTGTTATGTTGCCTTGACCGCGAACGGTGCATTATTCTTTTGAATCCGGTACCAACGGGTATCATTCCCCCTAAAACAACATTCTCTTTAAGACCTTTCAACCAATCGATACGACCCCGAAGAGCGGCTTTTGCTAAAACTCTAGCGGTTTCTTGAAAACTCGCTTCGGATATGAAACTTTGAGTATTCAGAGATGTTTTTGTTATTCCCAATAATAAAGCTCGGTAACAAATCGCTTCTTCCAAGGCACGCCCCGTTCGTTCGGCTCGCAATAATCCAATTAGTTCGCCAGGTAAAAATACATTAGACATTCCATCTTCTGAAACCAAGACTTTGGATGTTATTTGACGCACAATAATTTCTATATGTCTATTATGGATGTGTACTCCCTGGGATCGATAAACCTTTTGGATTTTATTAACCAAAGAAATACGACTTTGCGCGATAGTTAGCTCAGCACCAATCAAGAATCCCCAAGGAATGCCGAGAATTCTTGTTATACACTCGTTCCAAGCATCAATTCTTTTTTCTAGATTCATCGATATTGAATCAATCGAACGTATTTCTAATATCTGTTCCACTTTTGGAAGACCTTGTGTTATATCACCTGATCTCGATTTTTCATATATAAATGTAACGAATATATCTCCTTCATAAAGGATTTCTCCATAATGGCCATGAATGGTTGCTCCTGGAGTTGCCAAATAAGGGTTAGCCGATCTTATTATTACAGAATCCATTTGAACAGTTAGAACTTGACCCGATTTTAGTTTTAGGTGTGGTCCATTTTTCGTTTGAGCTATGCATATATTTTCACAAATAAATTGTCCAAGACTTATTATTGTAAACGTTTTTTCACAATAATTATGATGGAGAAAATACCAATTCAAATGGAATGGATTTAAAACGATGTTACTGTATAGATCGGGTTTCAAAATTTTCTCATTTTCGTCCATTAAATAATATTTAATTACTTGAAAAGTTTCCTTGAATTTGTCAAGTTGCAAATTTTTAGTTATTGAGATCTGATTATGAGTTATTGAACGGTAAAATGAATAAAAATTTGCAATTTGAAGGGCTATTCCTAAAGGGCCTAACGAATTCTTAATTGGAATTATAGAATCTTTTTTAAATTTATTAATTCCTTTTCTTATCCCATTGTGATATTTTACGTTGTTGAATGGTCTCATTTGAAAACAATTAGATGATGACAAAATTATCAAAGATCGGCATTCCTTATTTCTATTCAACAACATACGAATAGTTCCTTGATTTTGGCTACGTGATTGTTGAATTTTTGCCTTGGAATGAATAGATAAAAATGGATTGATATTGATCCGATCCGATTCATTATCTGAGATACATCCTAAACCAGATGAGTCATTCCTTTTTCTGATATATGAAGTATGAGATTTCACTAAGTCAATTCTTAGGAAATACTCAATCAAACCATTTGTACTTACTTCAACAAAGGAAGCGAGGGCCTCCTCAATAGAAGAACTTTTTTTGTCTTGATCCCAATTCAAGACTAAACAAGTCCGAACTAATTGAATCCTTGTGTCGGAAATTCCCCGAATAGATTTTCCATTTCCATAAAGAATATAATTGAGAACTTTAAGTTCCAGATTATCCCTTTCCTGGAACAGATCTTGGGGAAAAAGTTTTACAAAATGGATACTGTCCGGTATTTCATATAGAATTACAGGTCGAACCAAAACAAAATACTTTTTCTTGGTAGTTGCGATCCATTGGACATAGGTCCAATTGTTCATTTTTTTTGATTCCTTCCATTTTTTTTTTACCGTTCCGGGTGGTATCAAGATGGCACTGTGTCGGGATATCTTATCCATCTCTCCGGGAAAATGGATATTTCCAGAAAAGATTTTTAATTCCATTTTTTTTTTTTTCTTTT